GCTAGCGTAGCTTAATTAAAGCATAACACTGAAGATGTTACGATGGACCCTAAAATGTCCCGAAAGCACAAAAGCTTGGTCCTGGCTTTTCTGCCAGCTTCGGCTGAATTTACACATGCAAGTATCCGCACCCCTGTGAGAATGCCCTACAGTTCCCCTCCCCGGGAACAAGGAGCTGGTATCAGGCACATTAACCCGCCCACAACGCCTTGCTTAGCCACACCCTCAAGGGAATTCAGCAGTGATAAATATTAAGCCATAAGTGAAAACTTGACTTAGTTACAGCCCCCAGGGCCGGTAAAACTCGTGCCAGCCACCGCGGTTATACGAGAGGCCCAAGTTGACAGCCATCGGCGTAAAGAGTGGTTAAGTTAACCCCAATATAACTAAAGTCGAACGCCCCCAAGACCGTAGTACGTCCTTCGGAGGTATGAAGCCCAACTACGAAAGTGGCTTTAAAATGCCTGACCCCACGAAAGCTGTGAAACAAACTGGGATTAGATACCCCACTATGCTCAGCCCTAAACTTTGATAGTATTACTACACCCAACATCCGCCCGGGAACTACGAGCTCTTAGCTTAAAACCCAAAGGACTTGGCGGTGCTTAAAATCCGTCTAGAGGAGCCTGTTCTATAACCGATATCCCCCGTCTAACCTCACCCTTTCTTGTTCATTCCGCCTATATACCGCCGCCGTCAGCTCACCCTGTGAAGGTCCCGTAGTAAGCAAAACTGGCACGGCCCAAAACGCCAGGTCGAGGTGTAGCGTATGAAAGGGGAAGAAATAGGCTACATTTCCTAAGCAGGAAATACGGACAATGAGCTGAAACGCTTGTTAGAAGGTGGATTTAGCAGTAAATGAGAAGCAGAGAGTCTCATTGAAGACGGCCCTAAGGCACGCACACACCGCCCGTCACTCTCCCCAGCACAAAAATCTTTTTATACTTAATCCTTTAATTTGGACACAAGGGGAGACAAGTCGTAACATGGTAAGTGTACCGGAAGGTGCACTTGGCTCAAACCAGAGTGTAGCTAAGATATAGTAAAGCATCTCCCTTACACCGAGAAGTCGTCCGTGCAAATCAGACCACTCTGACGCCAAGCAGCTAGCCCACCACTAACCCCAACACCCACTTATTTATACCCCATAATACACTAAAACTAACAATCAAACCATTTTTCCCCCAAGTATGGGCGACAGAAAAGGAACTTAGGAGCGACAGAAAAAGTACCGCAAGGGAATGCTGAAAGAGAAATGAAACAACCCAGTAAAGCTAAGAAAAGCAGAGATTTTGTCTCGTACCTTTTGCATCATGATTTAGCAAGTATTTGCCAAGCAAAAAGTATTTTAGTTTGGCCCCCCGAAACCAAGTGAGCTACTCCAAGACAACCTATAACTAGGGTAAACCCGTCTCTGTGGCAAAAGAGTGGGAAGATCTTTGAGTAGAGGTGACAGACCAATCGAACTTGGCAATAGCTGGTTGCTTGAGAAACGAATAGAAGTTCTGCCTCTTACATTCTCACTTCAATCCTGGTCAACAAGACCTTGTCCGCAGGTAAAAAGAAGGTAAGAAGGTTAATCAAAGGGGGTACAGCCCTTTTGAGACAAAACACAACTTTTCCAGAAGGGTAAAGATCATAATTTTTAAGGTAACTATGTTTTGGTGGGCCTAAAAGCAGCCATCCCATTAGAAAGCGTTAAAGCTCTAACATACTTTCCCCCTCGATTCCGATAACAAATCTTAACCCCCTAATACATATCAAGCCGTCCCATAAGTATATGGGAGTGATTATGCTAAAATGAGTAACCAGAGAGCACTGCCTCTCTCCCTGTACATGTGTAAATCGGAACGGACTCCCCGCCGAAATTTAACGGTCCCAAACAATAGAGGGCACTGAATGATAAACAACAAACAAGAAAATCATCCAAAACACTACCGTTAACCCTACACAGGTGTACTCCAAAGGAAAGACCAAAAGGAAAAGAAGGAACTCGGCAAATACACCTATAAGCCTCGCCTGTTTACCAAAAACATCGCCTCTTGTTAATTACACATAAGAGGTCTAGCCTGCCCCGTGACCCCTGGTTCAACGGCCGCGGTATTTTGACCGTGCAAAGGTAGCGCAATCACTTGTCTCTTAAATGAAGACCCGTATGAATGGCATAACGAGGGCTTGACTGTCTCCTTTTCCCGGTCACTGAAATTGATCTTCCCGTGCAGAAGCGGAAATTCTCACATAAGACGAGAAGACCCTATGGAGCTTTAGACCTCAGAACAGGCCATGTAAGCTACCTCAATAAAATAGGTAATAACTATTGAACCTCTGTTCCCCTGTCTTTGGTTGGGGCGACCACGGGGAAGAAAAAATCCCCCATGTGGACCAGGAGCACAATTTACTCCTACAACAATGAGCTACAGCTCTAAAGCACAGAATCTTTGACCATAAGATCCGGCAAAGCCGATTAACGAACCAAGTTACCCTAGGGATAACAGCGCAATCCTCTTTAAGAGTCCATATCGACAAGAGGGTTTACGACCTCGATGTTGGATCAAGACATCCTAATGGTGCAGCCGCTATTAAGGGTTCGTTTGTTCAACGATTAAAGTCTTACGTGATCTGAGTTCAGACCGGAGTAATCCAGGTCAGTTTCTATCTATGACATACTCTTTTCTAGTACGAAAGGACCGAAAAGACGAAGGCCTATACTCCAAGTACGCCTTACCCTTACCTAATGAAATTAACTAAAATAGACAATAGGGCGTTCTATCCTGCTATAGAAAATAGCATGTTAAGGTGGCAGAGCCCGGTAACTGCAAAAGATCTAAGTCCTTTCCACGGGGGTTCAAATCCCCTTCTTAACTATGTCATCCACAATTCTCTCAGCCCTTTTAAATCCCTTAGCCATCATTGTCTTTATTCTCTTAGCCGTAGCACTCCTTACACTAGTGGAACGAAAAGTCCTCGGCTATATACAATCACGAAAGGGCCCCAACGTCGTTGGCCCCTATGGAATTCTTCAACCAATTACAGACGGACTAAAACTCTTTATAAAAGAACCTGTCCGTCCTTCAACTTCCTCCCCCTTCCTCTTCTTAACAGCCCCTATTTTAGCCCTCACCCTGGCCTTAACTCTTTGACTCCCTATGCCGCTTCCTTATTCCACAGCAGACTTAAACCTAGGGATTCTCTTCATCCTTGCCCTATCCAGCTTTGCAGTTTACTCTATCCTAGGATCAGGCTGAGCCTCAAATTCGAAATATGCCCTAATCGGGGCACTTCGGGCTGTCGCTCAAACAATCTCCTATGAAGTCAGCATAGGCCTAATCCTCCTAAATGCTATCATCTTCACTGGAGGCTTTACCCTACAAACCTTTAGCGTAGCCCAAGAAAGTGTGTGACTAATCTTACCTACCTGACCGCTAGCCATGATATGATACATCTCTACACTAGCAGAAACAAACCGAGCTCCCTTTGACCTCACAGAAGGTGAGTCCGAGCTAGTATCGGGCTTTAACGTCGAATATGCAGGGGGGCCTTTTGCACTATTTTTCCTGGCAGAATATGCAAACATCCTCCTCATAAACACCCTATCCGCTATTCTATTCCTAGGCACATCCTTTTTCTTTTCCTCTCCCCTCCTCACCACCTCAATCTTAATAATAAAAACAACTTTCCTCTCTGTATTATTTCTCTGAGTGCGAGCCTCTTACCCCCGATTCCGGTACGACCAACTAATGCATCTCATTTGAAAAAACTTCCTCCCACTTACCTTAGCCTTAGTTATCTGACATCTAGCGCTCTCTATTGCATTTTCGGGTTTACCCCCTCAACTATAACTCCAGGAGTTGTGCCTGAAACAAAGGACCACTTTGATAGAGTGGATAATGAAGGTTAAAGTCCTTCCAACTCCTTAGAAAAAAGGGGCTCGAACCCTACCTGAAGAGATCAAAACTCTTAGTGCTCCCTCTACACCATTTTCTAATAAAATCAATTTACTCAAACTTTTAGACCTATCCCCTAAGCATACCGACCAAACTCCTCCCAACCCCTTGGAAATAAAAAACCCAAACTCTACCTCAATAGGCTAAAACTCTTAATGATCTTTCTTCACCACCTTCATAGTAAAGTCAGCTAACACAAGCTTTTGGGTCCATACCCCAAATATGACGGTTAAACCCCTTCCTTTACTAATGAATCCATACATTTTAACAATACTACTTCTGAGCCTAGGCCTTGGGACCACAATCACATTCGCGAGCTCCCACTGACTCCTTGCTTGGATAGGCCTTGAAATCAATACCCTCGCTATCATCCCTTTAATAACCCTCCACCACCACCCTCGGGCGGCCGAAGCCACTACCAAATATTTTCTGACACAAGCTACCGCAGCAGCTATACTCTTATTTGCCAGTACCACCAATGCATGACTCTCCGGACAATGAGAAATCCAACAAATATCTCATCCCCTCCCCATTGCCATAATCACTATTGCCTTAGCCCTCAAAATTGGACTAGCCCCATTCCACACATGACTTCCAGAAGTCCTCCAAGGCCTAGACCTAACCACAGGACTTATCTTGTCAACATGACAAAAACTTGCTCCATTCGCACTTATTCTCCAACTTCAACCAACCAACCCCGAAATACTTACAACCTTAGGCCTCCTTTCAACCCTCGTAGGTGGCTGAGGAGGGCTGAACCAGACACAACTGCGAAAAATCCTTGCCTACTCATCCATTGCCCACCTCGGCTGAATGATTCTCGTTCTACAGACTGCCCCCTCCCTAACACTTCTTGCATTATTTACATACTTCATCATGACCTTTTCAACATTTTTAATCTTTAAACTTAACAAAGCAACAACCATTAACACACTTGCCATCTCTTGAACAAAAGCTCCCGCCCTCATATCACTAGCCCCCCTTATCTTTCTTTCCCTCGGAGGCCTCCCTCCTCTAACAGGTTTCATACCCAAATGACTTATCCTTCAAGAACTAACCAAGCATGAACTAGCCCCAACAGCTACCTTAGCAGCACTTACCGCTCTCCTTAGCCTTTACTTCTACCTCCGCCTCTCTCATGCTATAACCCTCACTACCTCCCCTAATAACCTCATCGGAACCGCCCCATGACGCTTTACCTCCTCACAATCCACCCTCCCTCTCGCCACTGCCACCTCCGCAACAATCCTCCTCCTCCCTCTTACCCCAACAATCATAACCCTCCTGCCCATGTAGAGACTTAGGATAACACTCAGTCCAAGGGCCTTCAAAGCCCTAAGCAGGAGTGAAAACCTCCCAGTCTCTGATAAGACTTGCGGGACACTAACCCACATCTCCTGCATGCAAAACAGACACTTTAATTAAGCTAAAACCTTCCTAGATGGGCAGGCCTCGATCCTACAACCTCTTAGTTAACAGCTAAGTGCTCAAACCAACAAGCTTCCATCTACTTATCCCCGCCTTTTTGGGGAAGGGCGGGGATAAGCCCTGGCAAGAATTTAACTTGCTTCTTGAGACTTGCAATCTCACACACAATTATACCTCAGAACTTGATAAGAAGAGGGCTCAAACCTCTGTATATGGGATTACAATCCACCGCTTACTCAGCCATCTTACCCTTACCTGTGGCAATCACACGCTGATTTTTCTCAACCAACCATAAAGACATCGGCACCCTCTATCTAGTATTTGGTGCCTGAGCTGGCATAGTAGGAACTGCCCTCAGCCTGCTTATCCGGGCAGAACTAAGCCAACCTGGCGCTCTCTTGGGGGACGACCAGATTTATAATGTAATTGTTACGGCGCACGCTTTCGTAATAATTTTCTTTATAGTAATACCAATCATGATTGGAGGCTTCGGAAACTGACTAGTTCCTCTAATGATTGGAGCCCCCGACATAGCCTTCCCTCGAATAAATAATATAAGCTTTTGACTCCTTCCCCCCTCATTCCTTCTTCTCCTAGCATCTTCTGGGGTAGAAGCAGGAGCGGGCACCGGGTGGACCGTCTACCCTCCACTGGCCAGCAATTTAGCGCATGCCGGAGCATCCGTCGATCTAACTATCTTCTCTCTCCATCTAGCTGGTGTTTCTTCAATTTTAGGGGCCATTAACTTTATCACAACCATTATTAATATAAAACCCCCTGCAATCTCTCAATATCAGACCCCTCTCTTTGTTTGAGCGGTTCTTATTACTGCCATTCTTCTTCTCTTATCCCTACCAGTCCTTGCTGCCGGAATTACAATACTGCTGACAGATCGAAACTTAAACACTTCTGTCTTCGATCCGGCCGGAGGAGGAGATCCTATCTTATATCAACACCTATCGTGATTCTTTGGACACCCAGAGGTATACATTCTTATCCTTCCTGGCTTCGGCATGATCTCTCACATTGTCGCATACTACTCAGGTAAAAAAGAACCTTTTGGCTACATAGGAATGGTCTGGGCTATGGTGGCTATTGGCCTCCTAGGCTTTATTGTTTGAGCCCATCACATATTTACGGTTGGTATAGATGTAGACACCCGTGCCTACTTTACATCTGCTACAATGATTATCGCCATTCCAACAGGAGTAAAAGTCTTTAGCTGACTAGCAACCCTTCACGGAGGGGCCGTAAAATGAGAGACACCTCTCCTTTGAGCCCTAGGATTTATTTTCTTATTCACGGTAGGTGGACTTACAGGGATTGTCTTAGCCAATTCTTCCTTAGACATCGTCTTACATGACACATACTATGTCGTAGCACATTTCCACTACGTCCTCTCTATAGGAGCAGTCTTTGCTATCATAGGAGGCTTCGTCCACTGATTCCCTCTATTTTCTGGCTACACCCTCCACGAGACATGGACAAAAATCCACTTCGGGGTAATATTTGTGGGTGTAAACCTAACCTTCTTCCCACAGCACTTCCTTGGCCTAGCTGGAATGCCTCGTCGCTATTCTGACTACCCAGATGCTTACACCCTCTGAAATACCATCTCCTCAATAGGATCCCTAGTCTCCTTAGTAGCGGTAATCATATTCCTTTATATCCTTTGAGAGGCATTCGTGGCCAAACGAGAAGTTTCATCAGTGGAACTCACCACTACAAACGTAGAATGACTACACGGATGTCCTCCCCCCTATCACACCTTTGAAGAGCCCGCTTTTGTTTTAATTCAACAGCCTTGATTAGGTTACAAAGCAACTTCGGTTTATACTTTAAAAACCTATTAACGAGAAAGGGAGGAGTTGAACCCCCATAAATTGGTTTCAAGCCAATAGCATAACCATTCTGCCACTTTCTTTATAAGACGCTAGTAAAATAAGACATTACATTACTTTGTCAAGGTGAAATCGTGGGTTAAACTCCCACGCGTCTTGAACAATGGCATTCCCCTCTCAACTAGGCTTTCAAGACGCAGCTTCCCCCCTCATAGAAGAACTTCTCCACTTTCACGACCACGCCCTAATAATTATCTTCTTAATTAGCACTTTTGTACTTTATATTATTCTGGCCATAGTGACCACCAAACTGACAAATAGCTTCCTTTTAGATTCTCAAGAAATTGAAGTTATCTGAACCGTCCTGCCAGCTTTAATTTTAATTTTAATTGCCCTCCCATCACTTCGCATTCTTTATCTTATAGATGAGATCAATGACCCCCACCTAACCATCAAAGCTATAGGCCACCAATGATATTGAAGCTACGAATATACAGACTACGAAGATCTTGGGTTTGACTCATACATGGTCCCCACACAAGATTTAACCCCTGGCCAATTCCGCCTACTTGAAACAGATTACCGAATAGTAATCCCCGTTGACTCTCCCATTCGCGTACTAATTTCTGCCGAAGACGTCCTCCACTCCTGAGCAGTACCATCCCTGGGTGTTAAAATGGATGCAGTGCCGGGCCGCCTAAACCAAGTAGCATTCGTCGCATCTCGCCCCGGAGTATTCTACGGACAGTGCTCTGAAATTTGCGGCGCAAATCACAGTTTCATGCCTATCGTAGTTGAAGCAGTTCCATTAGCACATTTCGAAAACTGATCATCTCTAATACTTGAAGACGCTTCGCTAAGAAGCTAAACCGGGCACAGCATTAGCCTTTTAAGCTAAAAATTGGTGATTCCCAACCACCCCTAGCGATTTAATGCCCCAACTCAACCCTGACCCATGATTTATAATATTGACTTTCTCCTGACTCATATTTATTACACTCATCCCACCTAAGATTTATGCACACACCCTCCCCAATGAACCCGATCCCCAAGGCACAAAGAAATCTGAAGCAGAGTCCTGAATCTGACGGTGACACTAAGCCTTTTTGATCAGTTCATAAGCCCCCTTTTTCTAGGTATTCCCTTGGCGGCTTTAGCACTAACACTGCCCTGAACACTCTTCCCCAAACCCCCAACCCGGTGACTCAATTGCCGTTTATTAACACTACAAAGCTGATTTATTAACAGCTTTACGCAACAAATTTTACAACCCCTAAAGGAGACCGGCCATAAATGGGCCCTTCTCCTCGCCTCTTTGATAATCTTCTTAATCACACTAAACCTGCTGGGGCTTCTCCCATACACCTTTACCCCCACCACACAACTATCCCTCAATGTAGCATTTGCCGTTCCTCTATGACTTGCTACAGTTATTATTGGCATACGAAACAATCTCACGCATGCCCTTGGTCACCTTCTTCCAGAAGGCACTCCGACCCTCTTAATTCCAGTACTTATTATCATCGAAACAGTTAGCTTATTTATTCGACCGCTGGCCCTAGGCGTTCGACTCACAGCTAATCTCACAGCAGGCCACCTCCTGATCCAACTTACCGCAACCGCCACATTCGTCATTCTACCGCTTATACCCCCAGTGGCATTCCTAACGGCAACACTATTGCTGCTACTGTCTCTATTAGAAGTAGCTGTCGCTATAATCCAGGCTTATGTATTTGTACTCCTTTTAAGCCTATACCTACAGGAAAATATCTAATGGCCCATCAAGCACACGCATATCACATAGTTGACCCAAGCCCTTGACCTTTAACAGGCGCAATAGCTGCCCTCCTTATAACTTCCGGCTTAGCAATCTGATTCCACTACCACTCTGCCACACTCATAACAGTAGGCCTAATCCTACTTCTTCTTACCATATACCAATGATGACGAGACATTATTCGGGAAGGAACCTTCCAAGGGCGCCACACCCTTCCTGTCCAAAAAGGTCTGCGATACGGAATAATCCTTTTTATTACCTCAGAAGTATTTTTCTTCCTAGGATTTTTCTGAGCTTTTTACCACTCAAGTTTAGCTCCAACTCCCGAACTAGGAGGCTGCTGGCCCCCTACAGGTGTCGCTACCCTAAATCCCTTTGAGGTACCCCTACTAAATACTGCAGTTTTACTAGCCTCTGGCGTCACAGTCACCTGAGTACATCATAGTATTATAGAAGGCGATCGTAAAGAAGCTATCCACTCCTTAGCTTTAACTATTCTCCTGGGTTTCTACTTTACCTTCCTCCAAGCAATAGAATACTATGAAGCCCCCTTTACAGTTGCAGATGGCGTCTACGGCTCTACCTTCTTTGTAGCCACAGGCTTTCACGGACTCCATGTAATTATTGGCTCCACTTTCTTAGCTGTCTGCTTACTGCGACAAGTACGATACCACTTTACATCTGACCATCACTTTGGCTTCGAAGCAGCTGCTTGATACTGACATTTCGTAGATGTCGTTTGACTCTTCTTGTATATCTCTATCTACTGATGAGGATCTTATCTTTCTAGTATTCAAAGCTAGTACAAGTGGCTTCCAATCACCCGGTCTTGGTTAAAATCCAAGGAAAGATAATGAATTTAATTACTTCTATGTTAATTATTACTGCCCTGCTCTCTCTTGCCCTAGCCACTATCTCCTTTTGACTCCCACAAATAGGCCCAGACTACGAAAAACTCTCACCATATGAGTGTGGATTCGACCCCCTAGGTACAGCTCGTTTACCCTTTTCCCTTCGGTTCTTTCTTGTTGCTATCTTATTCCTCCTTTTTGACCTAGAGATTGCCCTTTTACTTCCCCTCCCTTGAGGAAATCACCTTCCCTCCCCCCTAACAACATTCGCATGAACCTCTACCATTCTCATCCTCTTAACTCTTGGATTAGTCTATGAATGGCTGCAAGGCGGACTAGAGTGGGCCGAATAAGCAGTTAGTTTAAGAAAAACCTTTGATTTCGGCTCAAAAACTTGTGGTTAAACCCCACAATTGCCTGATGACCCCAATCCACTTTGCTTTCTCATCAGCCTTTCTCTTGGGCCTAGCAGGCCTAGCATTTAACCGAGCCCACCTCCTTTCTGCCCTCTTATGCTTAGAAGGCATGCTTCTCTCCCTTTTTATTGCCCTATCTGTCTGGGCCCTCCAACTTAACACTCTGAATTTTTCAATCGCCCCGATGATTCTTCTAGCTTTCTCAGCCTGTGAAGCAAGTGCCGGACTGGCATTACTAGTTGCAACCGCTCGCACCCATGGAACTGACCGCCTAAAAAATTTTAACCTGCTACAGTGCTAAAAATTCTTATCCCTACTATTGCACTTGCCCTTACTGGCTGGATACTACCAATCAAGCAACTTTGATCCACAACCCTCGCCTACAGCTCAATTATTGCCCTAATCAGCTTAAACTGACTAATCAGCCCTATAGAAACTGGCTGGTCTTTTCTCGGCTTCCACATAGCAACAGACCCCCTTTCAACCCCCCTGTTGGTTCTTACCTGTTGACTTCTTCCCCTAATAATTCTCGCAAGCCAAAAACATATCTCCCCCGAGCCCGAAAATCGTCAACGAATATACATTACCCTTCTAGTATCCCTTCAAATCTTTCTAATTCTAGCCTTCGGTGCTACTGAGATAATTATATTCTATGTCATATTTGAAGCAACCCTTATTCCTACTCTAATTATCATTACACGTTGAGGTAACCAACTGGAACGTCTTAATGCCGGAACTTACTTCCTATTCTACACTCTTGCAGGATCTCTCCCCTTATTAGTTTCTCTCCTCCTCCTTCAAAATAGTACAGGAACTCTCTCACTTCTGACCCTTCAATTCAGCCCATCCATACCACTAATCTCGTATGCTGACAAGCTATGATGAGCAGGTTGCCTAATTGCATTCTTAGTTAAAATACCCCTATATGGTGCTCACTTATGGCTCCCCAAAGCCCACGTTGAAGCCCCCATTGCAGGCTCCATGATTCTTGCTGCTGTACTGCTAAAGTTAGGTGGCTACGGTATAATACGAATAATGATTTTGCTAGAACCCCTAACTAAAGAACTAAGCTACCCATTCATCATTTTTGCACTGTGAGGCATTGTTATAATAGGTTCAATTTGTCTCCGTCAAACGGACCTGAAACGACTGATCGCCTACTCATCAGTTAGCCACATAGGACTTGTTGCAGCAGGCATTCTAGTCCAAACCCCTTGAGGATTCTCAGGGGCCCTCATTCTAATAATCGCCCACGGACTTACCTCATCCGCCTTATTCTGCCTCGCTAATACTAATTACGAACGCACCCATAGTCGCACAATACTCCTAGCACGAGGGCTACAAACAGCCCTCCCACTTATGGCTACTTGATGGTTTATTACAAGCCTCGCAAATCTAGCCCTTCCTCCTCTTCCCAATTTAATAGGAGAACTAATAATTATCACTTCCCTTTTCAACTGATCCTGAAGTACTCTTGCTCTCACAGGAGCCGGCATACTAATTACAGCAGCCTATTCCCTATACGTTTTCCTCACAACACAACGAGGCCCCCTTCCTCAGTATATTGTTACTCTTACCCCCTCTCATTCCCGAGAACATCTACTTATCGCCCTCCACCTCCTCCCCCTCCTCCTCCTTATCCTCAAGCCAGAGCTAGTCTTGGGCTGAGCTGCTTGTAGATATAGTTTAACATCAAAAACATTAGATTGTGATTCTAAAAATAGAGGTTAAAATCCTCTTATCCACCCGAGAGAGGCTCGAAGCAACGAAAACTGCTAATTTTCGCGACCTTGGTTAAACCCCAGGGCTCACTCATAGCTATTAAAGGATAATAGTTCATCCATTGGTCTTAGGAACCAAAAACTCTTGGTGCAACTCCAAGTAATAGCTGCCATGACCACAACTTCCATCGTAATAGCATCGTGTCTACTCGTCATCTTCTTACTCTTAACCCTCCCTCTCTTTTCATTTTTACACCCCTTCGCCCAGTCTACCAACTCATTCCTCAAAGAAGCTAAAACAATAATCTGAATAGCTTTCTTTGTCAGCCTTCTCCCCCTACTCCTGTCCCTCCGAGAAGGGTCAGAGATTATCTCTACTAATTGAAACTGACTAACCATCTTATCTTTTGACATCAATATCAGTCTTAAATTTGACACCTATTCTCTCGTCTTCATTCCCGTCGCCCTATACGTATCTGCAGCTATCCTAGAATTCGCCTCCTGATATATATACGAAGATCCTAACATTTGCCGCTTTTTTAACCATCTTCTAATATTCCTAGCTGCTATAATTGTCCTAGTGACAGCAAACAACCTCTTCCAACTCTTTATTGGCTGAGAAGGCGTAGGGATTATATCTTTCCTCCTCATTGGCTGATGGCATGGCCGGTCAGACGCAAATACAGCAGCCCTCCAAGCAGTAATTTATAATCGAATCGGGGATATTGGCCTAGTTTTTTCAATAGCCTGAATCGCAACAACTCTTAACTCATGAGAGATTCAACAAATCATTACAACTACTAAAGGCCTAGACCTAACTTACCCTCTCATAGGCCTAGTCTTAGCTGCCACTGGTAAATCAGCACAATTCGGTCTCCACCCCTGACTTCCTGCCGCTATAGAAGGCCCCACACCAGTTTCCGCCCTACTTCATTCCAGCACAATAGTCGTTACTGGAATTTTCCTTCTCGTCCGAATGAGCCCATTATTAGAACAGAGCCAAGCTGCTTTAACTACCTGTCTATGCTTAGGTGCTCTAACTACTTTATACACTGCAACCTGCGCCCTCACCCAAAATGACCTTAAAAAAATCATTGCTTTCTCTACATCCAGTCAACTTGGCCTAATAATAGTCACAATTGGACTTAATCAACCCCAACTCGCTTTCCTCCATATCTGTACCCACGCCTTCTTCAAAGCAATACTCTTCATCTGCTCTGGGGCTATTATCCACAGCCTATTTAATGAACAAGATATCCGAAAAATAGGAGGCATACACCGTCTAGCCCCTATGACTTCCTCCTGCTTTATTATCGGCAGCCTCGCTCTCACAGGCACCCCCTTCCTTACAGGATTTTACTCTAAGGATGCTATCATTGAAGCATTAACTACCTCCCACCTAAACGCCTGAGCCCTCACCCTAACCCTTTTAGCCACCTCTTTCACAGCCGTTTATAGCCTCCGAATCATTTACTTTGTGTCTCTAGGTCGCCCCCGATTTATTGTCCTCTGCCCCATCAACGAAAACGAGCCTACTCTAATTAATCCCCTCAAACGACTAGCCTTCGGCAGCATTGTTGCAGGCTTCTTAATTACCACTACCATCGCCCCCCTTAAAACACCTATCATGACCATACCCCCTTTACTTAAACTAACCGCATTAATTGTAACAACCCTCGGATTACTTATTGCATTTCAACTAGCATCCCACACTACAAAACAGGACAAAATCACTCCCAACCTCCCCCCACACCATTTTTCCGTAATAATATCCTTCTTTCCCGCAATTTTTCATCGCACCCTCTCTAAAATCAGCCTTATCTGATCACAGACCATCGCCAGTCAAATCATTGACCAGTCCTGACTAGAAAAGATTGGCCCCCTAGCTCTCTTATCAATCATCCAACGTATAATCAACGCCATTAACAACCTTCAACGAGGCCTAATTAAGTCCTATCTTAAAATCCTCTTCCTAACTCTCATCCTAACTCTCCTAATCATCTGATACGCCTCTCATTAAACCGCCCGGAGACTCCCTCGGCTTAGACCTCGGGTGAGTTCTAGCACCACAAACAAAGTCAACAACAAACAAGTCAACAACAACACCCACCCCCCAATAATTAAAACTCCGCCCCCCGATGAATACAACAAGGCAACTCCCCCCACGTCCCCTCGAATAGCTGCCATCTCACTCATCTCCTCCCCCGTAAACCAAGCCCCCCAGTATCACTCCCCACAAAATAAAAATACTGTAAGAAGCACCCCTCCCATATACGCTAAGACCAATCCCAACACAGGTCAACTCCCTCAGCTCTCAGGATATGGCTCTGCGGCAAGTGCCGCAGAATAAGCAAAAACAACTAACATCCCTCCCAAATAGATCAAAGCTAAGACTAAAGATAAAAAAGATCCCCCACACCCTACCAAAACGCTACAACCCATACCAGCTACAACCACTAACCCCAATGCAGCAAAATATGGCGAAGGATTAGAGGCAACTGCCGCCAAGCCAAAAACTAACCCAAATAAAAACACAGCTGTAATAAGTATCATTATTCTTACCAAGACTTTAACTAGGACCAGTGACTTGAAAAATCACCGTTGTCATTCAACTACAAGAACCTTTAATGATTAACATCCGAAAAACCCACCCACTCCTTAAAATCGCAAACAACGCATTGATCGACCTCCCTACCCCAGCAAATATCTCCGCATGATGAAACTTTGGTTCTCTGCTTGGTCTCTGCTTAATTGCCCAAATTGTTACGGGCCTTTTCCTTGCCATACATTACACCCCCGATACCGCATCCGCCTTTTCTTCCGTCGCCCACATTTGCCGAGATGTAAACTACGGCTGGCTAATCCGAAATATACATGCAAACGGTGCATCCTTCTTCTTCATCTGCATCTATTTACACATCGGGCGAGGCCTCTACTATGGCTCCTATCTCTATAAAGAAACATGAAACATCGGAGTCATCCTACTCCTTCTAGTTATAATAACTGCCTTCGTAGGGTATGTCCTCCCCTGAGGACAGATATCCTTTTGAGGCGCCACTGTTATTACAAACCTTCTTTCTGCCATCCCTTATATTGGAAATACCCTCGTCCAATGAATTTGAGGAGGCTTCTCAGTAGACAACGCCACCCTTACACGGTTCTTCGCCTTCCACTTCCTCCTCCCCTTCATTATTTTAGCAATAACACTAGTCCACCTTATTTTTCTCCACGAAACAGGCTCAAATAATCCCCTCGGGCTAAACTCAGACGCAGACAAAATCTCCTTCCACCCTTACTACTCCTATAAAGACTTACTAGGATTTGCAATTCTTCTAACTGCATTAGCAGCCCTTGCATTATTTGCACCTAACTTACTAGGTGACCCAGACAACTTCACCCCTGCAAACCCCCTAGTTACTCCGCCCCACATTAAGCCTGAATGATATTTCCTCTTCGCATACGCTATCCTCCGCTCTATCCCCAATAAACTAGGAGGCGTCCTTGCACTCCTATGTTCAATTCTTATCTTAATAGTTGTCCCTATACTCCACACATCTAAACACCGAAGCCTAACATTCCGCCCCCTCACCCAATTCTTCTTCTGAGTTCTTGTTGCAGACGTCATTATTCTCACCTGAATCGGCGGTATGCCAGTAGAAGATCCCTATATTATCATCGGACAAATCGCATCCCTATTATATTTTTCACTCTTCTTGGTCTTAATACCATTGGCAAGCTGAGTTGAAAATAAACTCCTCTTTTGATGATGTACTAGTAGCTCAGCTTCAGAGCACCGGTTTTGTAACCCGGAAGTCGAAGGTTAAAATCCCTCCTATTACAACAACCCATCTCTACCGACATCCGCCACGTGATTTCAAAGAGAGAAGACTTTAACTTCTATCTATAGCTCCCAAAGCTAAAATTTTATAATTAAACTACTCTTTGTCAAATACTACACTTAACTGATTTAAACACATCCTTTAGCTCTTAAAAGATTCATGATGATTTTACATACATGTGTTAACCTCATGTATGTATATTACTCATGGATATACATGCTTTTTATACATAATATGTATAATCCCCATTAATGGTTTAACACTAAAAGCAGGCAATATTTAAAGGAAGATTCAACATAATAGGTACAAGCATAAATTTAATGGTACTGAAATCTCCGTTAACGATCATTTAAACAATTCAGCATATAATGAAGATTCCAAAGATATACCAAGTCTTAGGCACTTGGTGGGTTTAAAAAATTAAGCCCAATAAGAACCGACCATCAGTTGATATCTCAATGATAACTCTTATTGAAGGTGAGGGACAAAAATTGTGGGGGTTTCACAACTTGCACTATTCCTGGCATTTGGTTCCTACTTCAGGGCCATTACTTGTAAAATCCTCACACGTTCATCGACGCTTACATAAGTTAATGCTTTTAATACATACTCCTCGTTACCCAACATGCCTAGCATTCTTTCCAGAGGGTTTGGGGTTCTCTTTTATTTTTTTCCTTTCTTCTAGCATTTCAGAGTGCAGCGCTAAGGCAATCTTCTACAAGGTCGAACATGTTCTTGAATTCTATTCGTATACTTGCTGCATTGATATAGGACATAAAAGAAGAATTACATAAATGATATCAAGGACATAACTAAGCCTCACTTTCATCCTATAAACGTTCAAAGTATTTTAACAGATTACTACTAAGACTTCACACGTATCCAGATCTTTGTTTCAGGGTAAACCCCCCCTACCCCCCCACTCCTAAAGTTTATGTCACCTCGGAGACATGAATGAAACCTTAGAAACTTAAGTTATCTACATGCTTCCGTAATAAAACGCTGCATGAAAGCAAGTAAATTAAAGCCTCACAATAATGATAGATATAAAGACATTCCATTTAACCTATACCCCTTAAATCATAATACTATAAACCCTCTTACTCCAGCAAACACTCTAAAACTACCAATTTTTCAAAATGAAACCTCTTTTATCGTCCTAGGCTGTATGCATTTAACAAATTGAAAAATTTAAAATTATTTATTACAGTATATACACCAGTGCAATAAAAACCTGTCTCGTCCTAAACTGTTATTTAACAAATTGTAATATTTAAAACTTGTTAATAACATAAAAGTGAACCACTATACAAAT